GTCTGATAATGAGCAAGGAATATCCGTCTTTCTGCTAAACAGGATCTATTGAACTCATAATTCATTAGATACTTTTTATGAATGTCAACTAAGTATCGTAAGTAAATTGATCCCGGTTGTTCAATCATTTGATAACCAGAGTCATTCTTTGATAAACGATCACTATGAGTCAGACTCAATAGAATTTGATCAATCCTTTTTTCCGTCGTTAAGGTGGAGAACTGAACCAAGAATTCTCTTTCTTCATCATCAATCGAATCACTGTTCGCGACCCAGGATTCTATTTTATCATCAATCCAATCACCGTTCACGTTTTTTCTTTTTCTTATCAATGAATAGATCTCTTTACTTGTACGACTTAGATGTCTCGTATTTCTCGAAAAAGTGATTCGATTGATGGGATTTGGTATGATACTGATGAGATCGATGAGATTGATATTCAAATATTTCTTCTTAGAACGTATTGATTTGACCCCATAAGCGGGACCACCACCCAATAGCATGTTGCCGCCAGAAGCAGAATCCCGTATTTCTTCCAGAGAATCTCCTAATTGTTCCAGAGCAACTAGAAAGAGATTCTTTAACCAGAAAGAATTCAGTTCAGATGTAGGATACCTATCCAGAAGTTTTCGCAACTCAATCATGTATGATGGAATCATCAAAGATTTGATCTTTTCTAACTCTGTCTGTAACTCACTAGAGGCTCGGAAAACAAAGAGAAGATGTGTACGAACGAGATATCCAGCAACAAGAAGAAGGAAAAGAATTGAATAGAGGAACTCCCAAGCATTTGGTGATCTCAGATGTGTCCATATCAATGGAATGGGTGACTCATTATTTCGATGAATCATTTCTTCGGACAGAAGAAGATTCTGTAAACACTTACTCGAACTCTCACTTATCAGATTCCATTGTGGAAGAATCGCCCACCATTTTTTCTGAGGAATTGGCCATGATATATCTGATCCATGCATAATATCATGAAAAATGGACACAAATTTTTGACTGCCACTTAGGGAATATTGAAAGGGAATATTCAATATCAAATAAATATTGTTTTTTAAGGTGAAATAAAGATATTTACACCCTGTCCAAGTAAGGAACCATGGCATATAGGTTTGGAACAGATTCCATTTTGGGAGATTTGAAAAAGCACTATCTCGTTGAAGGGTTCTACCTACTTCCCCCTTCTCAACGTTTTTCTTTAGACAAAGACTCCGCTCTTTCCTCTTTCCGGATGGTAAATATTTCTCAAAACATGGAGTGTGAATCAAACCCATGTTTAAATTGAAACGGAGATAGTGATGCAAGTTTTTGCCTTCTGAATCAGATAGATTCATATCTGAAAGAAGCTGACAATAAGTTCTTTCCAAATTGACTATTTGTTCCTCTATTAGAGGTGTTCCAGAAATGTCTGCAATCGAGTAAATAGGAACGAATGGATCGGATCGAATTGAAAAATGGAAAGATTTGTACAAGTTATACGTTTCGTCACCACTTTGTGGAACATTTTTAGGTATGAATATGCCAGATACCTGTGACTCAATTGGTGAAATAGTCTCTCTCTCTCCCAAAACATGTTTTTTTTTACCGAAACACAAAGAAAATATTTTGTTGCGAATGCACAAGATATTGAGGCATTGTGCATATGTAAAATCATAATTATGGATACGGGTCTTTTCCCCATAAAAACGGAATCCTTTGTTACAATAGAACCAGAAGCGATGGGGATGATTCAAGAATCGAAGTCGATTTGCTTTATAAAAAGAAGATATCAATGAACTTTTATGAAATGGTTTTACGGGATTCAGCCAATTGTCTCGATTGTGGGATATCGTTGATAAAGAGGAATCCGTGTTCTCAAAGGATTTCCTGCGATTATTTCTAGTACGGAATGAGTCAATCGTGCACTTTTGTATCTTGTTGAACAAAAATGGTAATATTGTTCCTCTATTGATTAAAAATTTCGATCTTTGGGAAGTATCATGATCATACAACAAGAGGGGTTTCAATTTATTCAAATAAACGATTTGAACACCTATTGATTCTAACAACTGATTGCAGAGTTGATCATTCAGATTCAGACCTTTCAATTCATAGATGTGGATTTCGGACCTATGAATGGAGATATTCCCGAGACTCACAACGAAAAAAGGAAGTGACTTAGATAAAAAGAGAAGTGACTTGGACAAAAAGAAACGAAGTGACTTGGACAAATCTTGTTTGTCGATAACCTCGGACCAATCAATCGAATGTTGATTAATACGTAATCGATCGAACATTACTTGAAAATGGTGTTTCTGCTCAGAAACGAAATGCTCCAAATGTTCCTGGAAATTCTTGCTTCCATTGGACCATTTGTATCTATATACATTAGGATCCCGATTCGTGGATCTCTCGGTTCGAGAAATAAGAGGATCGAACCACTTCTTCTTAATCTTTTTCAAATTGGATAAATGTTGGTTGATCGTATATTTTATTATAGTTAGATGATTCAGAGTATCATTTCCTATTTGATGCTTTTGAATTCCATATTCGAAGTTGCAATCGGGTCGATTCATTAAAAAGAATCGATTCAATACATTTCTTATGTACCCATAGGTACTATATTGGATTTGAATCAGATTTCGGATCAATCTAGATTGATTGATCGCCTCCATTATGTTGTTGTTAGCAAATACCACTATTTTTGGTTTTGGATCTTCCAAATCATTCCCGCAGGAGATCCGGACTGATTTTTTTTTTATCCTTCGATAAAAAGATTCATTCTCTTCATAAAAAATAGGAGGTAGAGCCAATAAAGATTTCTTTTTCGATTCATCCCCGGAGTTGAATACCCCATTCAATAATTTTTTTTGATCCAATCCGTAGGAATCGATAGACAAGGCAAATCCCTTATGATAGGCCAAACCCGGCTCGGTTATTGATAGAGTGAATAGATCTGCCATTTCTTGAAATGTCTCTTCTAATTCAAAATCGTGGTGTAACCCGTATCCCCCTTTGTTCCGATCATGGAATAGATGAAATAAATCAAAAAATGCATTTTCGTTCAAGAATGAAATCTTATTGGAACTGTCCATATCCGGTTCATCCTTCGGAACCATATCCCATCCCGGATCTGCTGAAATAGAATGAACTGAGGCGGTATTTTGTAAATACGTAATTATCTTGAATATATCAACCATTTCTTTATTTTCCGATCGCCTCGAAGGGACAAAAGAAACACCTTGTTGTTTCTTCAACAATTTCTGATCTATAGTCGACCTCTCGGTAGGATTCAAACCCAGATGAAGTTCTGACCATCTATCAGAGAAAAAAGAACGAATTGATCTTGTAGGATTCCCAAGAAATTCTTCGATTTCTTCTGGAAGCAGATGATTATTCATCTGCTTCTCACGTTCCGTGAATAGCCGAGCCATTGAGGAATATCCGGAAAGGCATTTCGAGAATCGATCTGATTTTATCTCTGTTCGTTCCGTTTGAAGAAAGGAAATATCTAAAAGAATCGATCTTTCTTTTAGTTGCTGAATCTCTGTTTGATTGATCAATGTGTGATATTCCGAACCCTCATTACTAATGGAATTGAAAGGATCTATGGATTGATCAGAAGATCCTTTCGATTGGCTAGAATCCGTTACTTGAAAGAAAATAGATCTTATGGAATCATATTGAATATTTGACGATACATTCCGTACCTTGCTAAAAAACCGATCCCTGTTTACCAACCACGCATTGTCTAACCAAATCAAATTCTCTCTCGAGACGTTCCTCAAAAAATCCGATTTGTGCCGATTCTTCCCCCAAATAACGACGAGATCTTGGCAGAATTGCCACATATGAAATTGAGCGCAATTTTGCAAAAAAATACCCCACTTGTTTCTCGAGAGGAGATGGGAAACATGTTCAATATCGTTTGATTGAATAGTCGCCTCAGCTCCTTGTTGTTTGAAGAAACCCCCCTCACCAATTGGTCTTTTTTCACGAAAAGCAGACATGAGATAACAAATCAAATGTTTCACTAAGATTTCGAATAGCTGTCCCGAATTCAAGTTGAGTATGTTTCGCTTCTTACTCGGAGAAAGGCGATCAAAGAATTTCCAATCATGGTCCTTGCGGATCGGATCATTCGTATAGGATACAAAAAAAAACTCCAGATATTTTATATCTTTCTCTTTGAATGAGATCTCAATTCCAGCTGCAATTTCATTAGATATCTTACAGCTGGAATCCCTCTTTTTTCCGATCGGGTTCCTCCACCGCCGCGAACCCCAGTTAGATTCAGACATGATACACTTTTTAGTTATTGGAAGAACCCAAGTACTCTCTTTCGGATCCATGAAACAACTCTCATGGATCTTTTTCCCTTTTGGAAGATACAGGAGCGAAACAATCAACCTATTGAGATTGGAAGACCAAAAAGATTCTTTCAATGTATAATTTTGGGGTCCAATGGAATTCCGAGGAAGAAGCCCCATCAAATAGAGATTTTTTCTTTCGGCCCTATTTCGATTGATAGTCCAATATATAAGGACCACTACTACAAGCAGTACTACACCTTTGATCGTGCAATGTCGACGAATTGAACCCTGTGAATCACGTGAAATTAGGACACGCAAAATTCGGAAATCAAAGAGTTTCATAAAGCGCTCTTGGTGGAAAAAAATGGGAATGAAAGATTCTACCGAATCGAATTGGATCCATGAATTCAAGAAATCGTGAGAATTCTTGATCTCTCTCAATTCGAAGATCCGGGATTTGAATTGATGTCCTCTCATTTCATTGATTCCTCCTAAAGAATCCAATTGAATTGGATTTGGGTCACTAACGATGTACAATGACCTCTGTGAAGCATCCATGGCTGAATGGTTAAAGCGCCCAACTCATAATTGGCGAATTCGTAGGTTCAATTCCTGCTGGATGCAGGCCAACGGGGACATTCAATAAGTCTAATTCCACTGGCTCCGTATCAACGGAATCTCATCATCCATACATAACGAATTGGTATGGTATATTCATACCAACCATAACATATGAAGAGTAAGAACTAGAATTCTTATCGATACTGGAACTCGTGGGGAAGAAAGTAGATTGATGGATGGAATCAAATATGCAGTCTTTACAGAAAAAAGTATTCGGTTATTGGGGAACAATCAATATACTTCTAATGTCGAATCAGGATCAACTAGGACAGAAATAAAGCATTGGGTCGAACTCTTCTTTGGCGTCAAAGTAATAGCTATAAATAGTCATCGACTCCCGGGAAAGAGTAGAAGAATGGGACCCATTATGGGACATACAATGCATTACAGACGTATGATCATTACGCTTCAACCGGGTTATTCTATTCTACCTCTTATAGAGAAGAGAAAATAACTTAAGTAAAAAAAAAAAAAAGAAAAAAAAATACTAAATAACACGGCGATACATTTATACAAAACTTCTACCCCGAGCATACGCAAAGGATCCGTAGACAGTCAAGTGAAATCCAATCCGCGAAATAATTTGATCTATGGACAGCATCGCTGTGGTAAAGGTCGTAATTCCAGGGGAATCATTACCGCAGGGCATAGAGGAGGAGGTCATAAGCGTCTATACCGTAAAATCGATTTTCGACGGAATGAAAAAGACATATCTGCTAGGATCGTAACCATAGAATATGACCCTAATCGAAATGCATACATTTGTCTCATACACTATGGAGATGGTGAGAAAAGATATATTTTACATCCCAGAGGGGCTATAATTGGAGATACCATTGTTTCCGGTACAGAAGTTCCTATATCAATGGGAAATGCCCTACCTTTGAGTGCGGTTTGAACTATTGATTTACGTAATTGGAAGTAACCAATTAGGTTTACGACGAAACCTAGAAATTGATCACTGATCCAATTTGAGTACCTCTACGGGATAGACCTCAACAGAAAACTGAAGAGTAACGGCAGCAGGTGATTGAGTTCAGTAGTTCCTCATATAAAATTATTGACACTAAAGATATGGTAATATGGAGAAGACAAAATTGTTTGAAGCACGGACAGAAGCGGAAGCGACCCTTGTTTCAAAGAGAAGAGGATGGGTTATTCACATTTCATTTGATGGTCAGAGGTGAATTGAAAGCTAAGTGGTGGTAATTCTAACAATTCCCCCGGGGAAAAATAGAGATGTCTCCTACGTTACCCATAATATGTGGAAGTAGCGACGTAATTTCATAGAGTCATTCGGTCTGAATGCTACATGAAGAACATAAGCCAGATGACGAAACGGAGAGACCTAGGATGTATAAGATCATAACATGAGTGATTTGGCAGATTTGTATTCCTATATATCCACTCATGTGGTACTTCATCATACGATTCATATAAGATCCATCTGTCTAGATATCATCATATAATATACATATATACATCCGGAAAGCCGTATGCTTTGGAAGAAGCTTGTACGGTTTGGGAAGGGGTTTTTATTGATCAAAAAGAAAAATCTACTTCAACCCATATGCCCTTAGGCACGGCCATACATAACATAGAAATCACACTTGGAAAGGGCGGACAATTGGCTAGAGCAGCAGGTGCTGTAGCGAAACTGATTGCAAAAGAGGGTAAATCGGTCACATTAAGATTTCCATCTGGGGAGGTCCGTTTGATATCCAAAAACTGCTCAGCAACAGTCGGACAAGTGGGTAATGTTGGGGCGAACCAGAAAAGTTTGGGTAGAGCCGGATCTAAGTGTTGGCTAGGTAGGCGTCCTGTAGTAAGGGGGGTAGTTATGAACCCTGTAGACCATCCCCACGGGGGTGGTGAAGGGAGGGCCCCGATTGGTAGAAAAAAACCCACAACCCCTTGGGGTTATCCTGCGCTTGGAAGAAGAAGTAGGAAAAGGAATAAATATAGTAATAGTTTTATTATTCGTCGCCGTAAATAGGAATATTCAAAATCAAATAAATATTGTTTTTTACTCGTCTTTTCAAAAAAAAAGGGGGGGGGGGGAATAATAGGCCGTGACGCGTTCACTAAAAAAAAATCCTTTTGTAGCTAATCATTTATTGGAAAAAATAGAGAAGCTTAACATGAGAGAGGAAAAAGAGATAATAGTAACTTGGTCCCGGGCATCTACCATTATACCCACAATGATCGGCAATACAATTGCCATTCATAATGGAAAGGCGCATTTACCTATTTATATAACAGATCGTATGGTGGGTCAAAAATTGGGAGAATTTGCACCTACTCGTACTTTCCGGGGACACGCGAGAAACGATACTAGATCTCTCCGTTAATAAAATAAAATGAAATAGGTACTCATCGTTCATTGGCGGGAGGTGAACCTTATGTCAAAGTGGAGAAAGTGGAAGAAGACCTTGAAAAAGCAGAAGATGAAGAATAGCTCGAGTACACAAGTACAAGCTTTAGCTCAACATATATGTATGTCTGCTCACAAAGCACGAAGGGTCATTGATCAGATTCGTGGGCATTCCTATGAGAAAACGCTTATGTTACTGGAACTCATGCCTTATCGAGCATTTTATCCCATTTTTAAACTGGTTTATTCTGCAGCAGCAAATGCTAGTCACAATAAAAGTTTCAACGAAGCTGATTCAGTCATTAGTAAAGCCGAAGTCAATGGGGGTACTATCGTGAAAAAGTTAAAACCGGGGGCTAGAGGACGTAGTTATCCGATAGAAAGACCCGCCTGTCATATAATTATTGTATTGAAGGATAGCTCTAAAAAGAAAACAGATCAGGATATATTTTTAGAAACAAAAAATGTATGGAGAGATCCTATAATAGTATATAGAGAAGGAGAGAGAGAGAGAAAAAAAAGATGGGTCAAAAAATAAATCCACTTGGTTTCCGCCTTGGGGAAAACCAAAGTCATCGTTCCCTTTGGTTCGCACAACCAAAAAGTTATTACATAGGTCTCCAGGAAGATGAAAAAATACGGGATTGTATCAAGATATATGTACAAAAAAATATAAGAGTATCTTCAAGTTTCGAAGGAATTGGAATTGCACATATAGAGATTCAAAAAAAAATGGACCTGATCCAGGCCATAATCTATATTGGATTCCCAAATTTGTTAATAGAAGGCCAAACACGAAGAATCGAAGAATTGCAGATCAATGTACAAAAAGGGCTTCATTCTGTGAATCGGAGACTTAACATTGCTATTACAAGAGTTGCAAAACCTTATGGACAACCTAATATTCTTGCAGAATATATAGCTCTACAATTAAAGAATAGGGTTTCGTTTCGAAAGGCAATGAAAAAAGCTATTGAATTAGCTGAACAAGCAGACACAAAAGGAATTCAAGTGGAAATTGCAGGGCGTATCGACGGAAAAGAAATTGCACGTGTCGAATGGATCAGAGAAGGTAGGGTTCCCCTCCAAACCATTCGAGCTAAAATTGATCATTGTTCCTATACAGTTCGAACTGCCTATGGGGTATTGGGCATCAAAATTTGGATATTTGTAGACGAGCAATAATGGACCCTTCCTTTGCTTACCATTCCATTCTATTCAGTGATAGAACAAAAACTACAAACTATTCCTTTTCACTTCAATAAAAAAAAAAATGAAAAATGAGCAATTCTAATTCTATAAGGTTGAATAAAAATTCGACATTTGGTGGAACTGCTATGCTTAGTGTGTGACTCGTTGGTTTTTTATTTAAAGTTGGGATTCAAAAAACAGACCAGCCCCTAACTAATAACTATAAGAACTAGTAACCAACTCATTGCTTTGTATTATCGAGATCCAAGGAAGCAGTCGCCATATGATGTATCGATCATATAGTTGTAGCAACTGAAATCTTTTTTTTTCCATAAAGGAAAAATCCATTTATAGGTTGGAAAGAAAAATAGAGGGATGTGGGTAAATGGAAGGGCGAGAGAAAGAGAGAAGGAGAATCTCCATGATATATGATTCCAATATGTATGGTCTATCAATCACATCATATCATAAAAGGCAGTGTGATAAAGCATCAATACTGATTCGTCCATAATTAGATGAATATGGTTCATAAGAAAAATACAAATAATAAAGAGCCTCGAGTCAATAGAGACTGAGGAGATTGGCTCGGGAACGAATTTAATTAGGAGCTCCATTGCATAGTTCAGGCCTAACCATTAATGGAAAAGCTATGGGAACGACGAAACCTGTGACTGCGGAAGATTCTATTGAAAACGAATCCTAATGATTCATTGGGTGGGATGGCGGAATCAACCAGGAACCAATTAATTTCTTCTGATAGGTCATGGGTTCACCGTACGAATGAAGCAAATATGGAATAGAGTAAATATTCGCCCGCGAAACCATTATTGGATTGCAGTATTTTGACAGATTCGGTAAAGGTCAAGGATTCATTTTCAAAAGAAAGGCATTATCCCATATAAATAAAATAGAAATATCCGTCTAGCCGTATATACAAGATATACGGATTCCCGTGTGACAGATTAAATATCAATAAATCCCATGATTCAGTGTATTATTCATTCAATAAATACATATACGTAATATTATTGAATCGTTTCATTCGCGAGGAGCTGGATGAGAAGAAACTCTCATGTCCGGTTCTGCAATAGAGATGGGATTGAGAAACAACCATCAACTATAACCCCAAAAGAACCAGATTCCGTAAACAACATAGAGGAAGAATGAAGGGAATATCTTATCGAGGCAATCATATTTGTTTCGGCAGATACGCTCTTCAGGCACTTGAACCCGCTTGGATCACATCTAGACAAATAGAAGCAGGACGACGAGCAATGACACGATATGCGCGCCGTGGTGGAAAAATATGGGTACGTATATTTCCCGACAAACCCGTTACAGTAAGACCTACCGAAACACGTATGGGTTCGGGGAAAGGATCTCCCGAATATTGGGTATCTGTCATTAAACCCGGTCGAATACTTTATGAAATGGGCGGAGTATCAGAAACTGTAGCCAGAGCAGCTATTTCAATAGCTGCGTGCAAAATGCCTATACGAACTCAATTCATTATCGCGTGATAGGTATGTGAAGGGTATTTGTGATGAAAAATACAATCGCAGATTTTTGGATTTCTGGGCAGACAATATTTCTCTCTTTTTCCTTTGCCTTTTGCATTGAAAGAGCAGATTCAAAAAAAAAAACAAAAAAAATGATATGATTCAACCTCAGACCCATTTGAATGTAGCAGACAACAGCGGGGCTCGAGAATTGATGTGTATTCGAATCATAGGAGCTAGTAATCAACGATATGCTCATATTGGTGACGTTATTGTTGCTGTAATCAAAGAAGCAGTGCCCAATATGCCTCTCGAAAGATCAGAAGTGATCAGAGCTGTAATTGTACGTACATGTAAAGAACTCAAACGCGACAACGGTATGATAATACGATATGATGACAATGCAGCAGTTGTCATTGATCAAGAAGGAAATCCAAAAGGAACTCGAGTTTTTGGAGCGATCGCGCGGGAATTGAGACAGTTGAATTTCACTAAAATAGTCTCATTAGCTCCCGAAGTCTTATAAATACTAGTAGATGAGACCGTGATAGAGTATAATAAGGTCTCTGAAATAGATCACGTTAGTAGATTGTGTCTCACGCATATACCTTTAATAATTCTTAAATAAATAAGAAAAAATGAAAAAAAAAAGGAACATGTTGATTATATCAAAACTGGGAGGCACCCATAATTCTAGTTCGTCATGGGTAGGGACACTATTGCCGATATAATAACTTCTATAAGAAATGCTAACATGGATAAAAAAGGAACGGTTCGAATAGCATCTACTAATATCGCCGAAAACATTGTTCAAATACTTCTACAAGAAGGGTTTATTGAAAATGTTAGGAAACATCGGGAAAACAACAAATATTTCTTGGTTTCAACCCTGCGACATAGAAGGAATAGGAAAGGAACATATAGAACTATTTTAAAGCGTATCAGTCGTCCCGGTCTACGAATCTATTCCAACCATCAACGAATTCCTAGGATTTTAGGTGGAATGGGGGTCGTAATTCTTTCTACTTCTCGAGGTATAAGGACAGATCGAGAAGCTCGACTAGAAGGAATTGGGGGAGAAATTTTGTGTTATATATGGTGATCCTTCTGGTATCCGAATTTGATCCGTAACTTGCTATTTGGGAAAAAGAGAGGAAAAATGAATTGTCTACTATTACTCCTCCTCCATTAGTTGATACTTCAAGGGGGTTACCTGGAATGAAAGAACAAAAATTGATTCACGAAGGTTTAATTACTGAATCACTTCCCAATGGTATGTTCCGCGTTCGTTTAGACAATGAAGATCTGATTCTAGGTTATGTTTCGGGGAGGATCCGACGGAGTTTTATCCGGATACTACCAGGAGATAGAGTCAAAATCGAAGTAAGTCGTTATGATTCAACTAGGGGACGTATAATTTATAGACTTCGCAACAAAGATTCGAATGATTAGGCGGCTTTTTATTTGAATTTAAGCATTCCTTTCATGGGAATACAATTCGAGGTTCAAAATTTCAAGAGACTTATTTTCTTCCAAGGAGTATATTCGGAATTAAGGAATGACAAATATGAAAATAAGGGCTTCCATTCGTAAAATTTGTGAAAAATGTCGACTGATCCGTAGGCGGGGACGAATTATAGTAATTTGTTCCAATCCGAGACATAAACAAAGACAGGGGTAATCTTTCTAACAAGGGACTTTCTAAACGGTCCGATGTACAAATAAAGGATCTGTTTTGACATGAAATGGATATATCCGTATATCTCTGACTCATATTTATGAGATGATAAAATATGACAAAACCTATACCAAGAATTGGTTCACATAGGAATGGGCGTATTGGTTCACGTAAGAATGGACGTAGAATACAAAAGGGAGTTATTCATGTTCAAGCGAGTTTCAACAATACCATTGTGACTGTTACAGATGTAATAGGTCGGGTGGTTTCTTGGTCCTCCGCTGGTACTTGCGGATTCAGAGGCACAAGAAGGGGGACACCATTTGCTGCTCAAACCGCAGCAGGAAATGCTATTCGTACGGCAGTGGATCAGGGTCTGCAACGAGCAGAAGTCATGATAAAAGGCCCCGGTCTCGGAAGAGATGCAGCATTACGAGCCATTCGTAGAAGTGGTCTACTATTAAGTTTCGTACGTGACGTAACCCCTATGCCACATAATGGATGTAGGCCTCCTAAAAAAAGACGTGTGTAGAAATAAAAATTGAATGGATTGCAAGAGAAATAAATGATTCCATGATCTGATCAAACAATAATATTAGTATGGTTCGAGAAGAAGTAGCAGTATCCACTCGGACACTACAGTGGAAGTGTGTTGAATCAAGAACAGACAGTAAGCGTCTTTATTATGGCCGTTTCGTTCTGTCCCCGCTTATGAAAGGTCAAGCAGATACGATAGGTATCGCGATGCGAAAGGCTTTACTCGGAGAAATAGAGGGAACATGTATCACACGTGCAAAATCTGAGAAGGTATCACATGAATATTCTACGATAGTTGGTAT